TATACAATTACAATTATGAAAAACGGAAAGATTCCTTAGATCTAATCATTCCATTATATTGACAATTTCGAAAAATGAGCATACTATGATGCTAGTATGAGGGCGGTTGGGAAAGTGGGCCCCCATCGTCTAGTGGTTTAGGACATCTCTCTTTCAAGGAGGCAGCGGGGATTCGAATTCCCCTGGGGGTAGGGTACTACGAAAGGAAGTTGATCATGGATTACCAATAAGTCGAAATTGGATTCTTCCTGGGTCGATGCCCGAGCGGTTAATGGGGACGGACTGTAAATTCGTTGGCAATATGTCTACGCTGGTTCAAATCCAGCTCGGCCCAAAAATTCGCCAATCTACCAAGCGATGGTATAACCCATTTGATAAATACCCCATACGAAGATAAAAGAGAATTCCATTTTATGCTAGATCCCTTATTTCGCTGGGATTGTAGTTCAATTGGTTAGAGCACCGCCCTGTCAAGGCGGAAGCTGCGGGTTCGAGCCCCGCCAGTCCCGATGGATCCAATATCCAAAAATGCATCAATTCACTTTTTTCTTTCTATGAACTATGCTTTCTATGAACTATGCTTTCTATGAACTATGAAAGGGTGTCGGGGGACCTAATTTCATTCCCAAAGAAAAAGGGGAGTTTCGAACTTAAGTCTTTTTTTTTTTTTTTCGCTTTTCTTTTTAAGTTTGTAACTAGGTGACTAATCGAAGTGAAAGGACAATCTGATAATACTTCATCAGATGATTCATTGTACAAGGAAGGCGTAAGGTAAGTTATAGAAAAAAACAAACGGATGATAAATAAAGGAATTTTGGAAGGAATTTTGGATGGATTGGGTCAGGAATCCAAATTCCATTTGGATTCGGTATGGAGAAAATAACTTCCTATGTTATAATATTATACTATTCAAGTCTCGACGACAAATTTATTTGGTAGATTAGATATTGTTATTCGTGATATTATTGATCTGATTCAGGACCATTGAGAAGTAATTCATTCATTGAATTTACAGACGATAAGGTTTATCATCTCTAAGGGATTAAATCCCGAGTTATTGTGAAGTAAAAAAACCGATGAGATTATGGAAGTAAATATTCTTGCATTTATTGCTACTGCACTATTCATTCTAGTTCCTACCGCCTTTCTACTTATCATTTACGTAAAAACCGTTAGTCAAAATGATTAATGCTATGGAATTTGAATTTGAAAATTCGATTTCGTGTCTTAACTTAAATGAAATGAGCGGACTTTAATCGTCAATATTGTATTTGATAGTATGGTAAAAAAGAAATAGATGAATCTTTCTTTCTACCATACTATCTACCTCTTAGTGTATATCTATTTCTTAGCCTATAAAGGCCTATAAAGTTTTTAATTTAGAATAAATTAAGTTTCTGTAGATCAATCTACAATTGTCTTTATATATGTGTATATGAATTCCATATATTTGTTTGAAATTCACAAAAGACCCCGATTTGCTACATCTATTCCTTCCAATCATCCGAATCCCTTTCTTTTCGATAGACAAAGAGGGGAATCGCTGAAATATCTCTTTGATTCAAAGAGTATGCTTCATCTCATAGATTCTTCAGTTGGAGTTCAATGGGATAAATTCAGACATTTTTTTATTTTGAATAGTTCAAAACGAGTTTGAGAATGATCTATAAAACAAAAGCTACGCTTTTATTCCTCAACTCAATTAGTAATACTTTTAGAGCCCACTTCTTCCCCACACTACGAGTGAAAGGGAAAATGTAAAGACTACCATTAAAGCAGCCCAAGCGAGACTTACTATATCCATGTGAATTATGTCCCCTATCTCTATAAATACGAAGGAATTTTTCCATTATTTCTCACTAATAATAATGGAATCAACGGTGCAGAGTCAAAACAAAAAGGGATTCCGTTTGAACACTATTGAGAAATCAACCCCCGATGGATTCGGATTTCAGATTAAACACAAGTAAGATATAAGTACATCCCAAGGAAGTGGGAACATGCCGGAATACGAATAAAATAACAAAAAAATGCCCTCTTTTCGATAAAAGTCAATTATCGATCCAATATGGACAAGATCGATTCTTTAGACATTCCCTTAGTGATAGAAGGGAGTCGTGAAGTCTTGATAGCCCCTCTGCCGGTTGATTTGACTATTCGAATCAAACAAAGTATCAACAGTCTGTTTCCTCTTCTTCTCGCGGGTAATCATTCTGCGGGTTATATCAGCAGAACAGAAGAGAAGAAGAAATTTCGAAGTTTTTTGTTTGTTGATCAGGCGACACCCAGATTTGAACTGGGGAAAAAGGATTTGCAGTCCCCCGCCTTACCGCTCGGCCATGTCGCCAAAATGATACAAAATAGATGAGAAAATTTTTCCGGATTACTGCATTTTTATTGTACTTGTATTTTGACTTCCCTTTTCCTTAATACTTTTCCTAAAGCAAACACCCCTCTTGCACTTTTGTATTTGATCCACGCCCTCAATTGATTATCTCATATCTGAAAATCCACCTTTGATTTTTCAATAGAAAAATGAGACAATTAGCATTGTGAATTTTCAGTCGACAAATTGGAACCATTAACTATTTCCCCTTACTTTGAATTCATGAACAATCCTGGGATTTGAATCGCCAATTTGTGTTTTACTAATAAAAATAAAAAATACAAACTGAGACAGAACTAATTAGTCTTTATTTTTTCCATCAAAAAACCCTTCTCCATTTCCATTATAACAAAATAGATGAGTATATGTAAACCCCAGAACAAAAATTGTTACACAGAGATATAGGATTTAGATATGTTGTCGATAGGGAATTGTCATAAAATTATCCTATCTCACTTGAATTTGGAATTCCCTATTTTTTTTTCATAGAAATTATCTTATGAGAAGCACGACCCCAGGTTGTCCCAAAATAAAAGAAAAAATAAAAGAGAAGTTGGGTAGTCGAGCTATCTGTGTGTTTACTAAATGCAAACCGTCTTCTACTCAAAAAAATCAAAAAAAGTAAAGCTACAAAAATATCTCTTCTCTACGAATCGTTTTTTCCCAATGCAATCCCTAACATAAGCAAACGCTGTGAAGGGCTATATCTATCCAACCCAACTATTTTTCTCAAATTCGAATATGTAATATCCTAATAATGGTAGAATTTGAATAATTTTATTAAGGCTATTCTATCCAAAATCCTACGACTTTCTTACTATTTCTTAATATCTTAATAAGTCTAAGTAACGGAATTCTATTTCGAGGACTATTTTCTCAATTCCTTTCTGTTTGGATCTCTCAAAACTTTCCATTTAAGTAGAAAATTCTCTTTATTCCTGCGTTCATATGTAGTTGGTACATTTCATGCCAATATAGGCAGTTGGGTAAAATTTCATGTGATTCAGTAAACAGAACAGAATAGAAATTCCATCAGTGCTAGATCGTCGATCTAATTCGATGAAGAATGTGCTTACTACTTAATAATAGAATATAATAGAATGGGATTTTTTTAGAAATGGGAAATGCAAAATGCTGGGGGGTGCAAATGAGGGAATGTCTACAATACCTGGATTTAATCAGATCCAATTTGAAGGATTTTGTAGGTTCATTGATCAGGGTTTGACAGAAGAACTTTCTAAGTTTCCAAAAATAGAAGATACAGATCAAGAAATCGAATTTCAATTATTTGTGGAAAGATATCAATTGGTAGAACCATTGATAAAGGAAAGAAATGCTGTGCATGAATCACTCACCTATTCTTCGGAATTATATGTATCCGCAGGATTAATTTGGAAAACCCGTAAGGATATGCAAGAACAAACTATTTTGATTGGAAACATTCCTCTAATGAATTCCCTGGGAACCTTTATAATAAATGGAATATATCGAATTGTAATCAATCAAATACTGCAAAGTCCCGGTATTTATTACCGGTCAGAATTGGACCATAATGGGATTTTGGTCTATACCGGCACCATAATATCAGATTGGGGAGGAAGATCAGAATTAGAGATTGATAGAAAAGCAAGAATATGGGCTCGCGTGAGTAGGAAACAAAAAATATCTATTCTAGTTCTATCATCAGCTATGGGTTCGAATCTAAGAGAAATTCTAGACAATGTTTATTATCCTGAAATTTTTTTGTCTTTTCTGAACGATAAGGAGAGAAAAAAAATGGGATCAAAAGAAAATGCCATTTTGGAGTTTTATCAACAATTTGCTTGTGTCGGCGGGGATCCGGTATTTTCTGAATCCTTATGTAAGGAATTACAAAAGAAGTTCTTTCAACAAAGATGTGAATTAGGAAGGATTGGTCGACGAAATATGAACCGAAGGTTGAACCTTGATATACCCCAGAATAATAGATTTTTGTTACCACGAGACCTATTGGCAGCCGCCGATTATTTGATCGGACTCCAATTTGGAATGGGTACACTTGACGATATGAATCATTTGAAAAATAAGCGCATTCGTTCTGTAGCGGATCTTTTACAAGATCAATTCGGATTATCTCTGGTTCGTTTAGAAAATGTGGTTCGAGCAACTATATGTGGAGCCGTTCGCCATAAATTAATACCAACTCCTCAGAATTTGGTAACCTCAACTGCATTAACAACCACTTATGAATCTTTTTTTGGTTTACACCCCTTATCTCAAGTTTTAGATCGAACAAATCCATTGACACAAATAGTTCATGGACGAAAATTGAGTTATTTAGGTCCCGGAGGACTGACAGGACGAACTGCTAGTTTTCGGATACGAGATATCCATCCTAGTCACTATGGTCGTATTTGCCCAATTGACACATCGGAGGGAATCAATGTTGGACTTATTGGATCCTTAGCAATTCATGTGAGGATGGGTCATTGGGGATCTCTAGAAAGCCCGTTTTATGAAATTGCAGAGAGATCAACAGGGTTACGACTGCTTTATTTATCGCCAGGTAGAGATGAATACTATATGTTAGCGACAGGAAATTCTTTGGCGTTGAGTCGGGATATTCCGGAAGAGC